GCTAGCGTAGCTTAAGTAAAGCATAACACTGAAGATGTTAAGATGGGCCCTAGAAAGCTCCGCAAGCACAAAGGCTTGGTCCTGACTTTACTATCAACTTTAGCTAAACTTACACATGCAAGTATCCGCACTCCTGTGAGAATGCCCTACAGTTCCCCGTCCGGGAACAAGGAGCTGGTATCAGGCACATCCCTAGTGAGCCCATGACGCCTTGCTTAGCCACACCCTCAAGGGAACTCAGCAGTGATAGACATTAAGCCATAAGTGAAAACTTGACTTAGTCAAAGCTAAGAGGGCCGGTAAAACTCGTGCCAGCCACCGCGGTTATACGAGAGGCCCAAGTTGACAGACATCGGCGTAGAGAGTGGTTAAGTTAAAATTTATACTAAAGCCGAACGTCCTCAAGGCTGTTATACGCACCCGAAGATAAGAAGTTCAACCACGAAGGTGGCTTTATTTAGTCTGAACCCACGAAAGCTACGGCGCAAACTGGGATTAGATACCCCACTATGCCTAGCCCTAAACATTGATAGTATCCTACACCCACTATCCGCCTGGGAACTACGAGCATCAGCTTAAAACCCAAAGGACTTGGCGGTGCTTTAGATCCACCTAGAGGAGCCTGTTCTAGAACCGATAACCCCCGTTCAACCTCACCTTTCCTTGTTTTCCCCGCCTATATACCGCCGTCGTCAGCTTACCCTGTGAAGGTCTAATAGTAAGCAAAACTGGTACAACCCTAAACGTCAGGTCGAGGTGTAGCGTATGGGAAGGGAAGAAATGGGCTACATTCGCTACTACAGCGAATACGGACGATGGACTGAAACGTTCATCTGAAGGAGGATTTAGCAGTAAGCAGGAAATAGAGTGTTCCGCTGAAATTGGCCCTGAAGCGCGCACACACCGCCCGTCACTCTCCCCGAGCCCACCAAACTAATTAACTAAACCCTAATAATCGCAAAGGGGAGGCAAGTCGTAACATGGTAAGTGTACCGGAAGGTGCACTTGGAAAAAATCAGAGCGTGGCTAAGATAGAAAAGCATCTCCCTTACACTGAGAAGTCATCCGTGCAAGTCGGGTCGCCCTGAAGCTTTATAGCTAGCCCGCTCAAACAACTCCAACAAACCCCTGTTAATAACCCCTAAGTACACCAGTATTCGATTAAACAAACCATTTTTCCCCCCTAGTATAGGCGATAGAAAAGGGCCTACGGCGCAATAGAGAAAGTACCGCAAGGGAATGCTGAAAGAGAAGTGAAATAACCCAGTGAAGCCTAGAAAAGCAGAGATTAAGACTCGTACCTTTTGCATCATGATTTAGCAAGTGTAACCCGAGCAAAGAGTACTTTAGTTTGACATCCCGAAACTACGTGAGCTACTCCAAGACAGCCTATTAATAGGGCGCACCCGTCTCTGTGGCAAAAGAGTGGGGAGAGCTTTGAGTAGAGGTGATAAACCTACCGAACCTAGTTATAGCTGGTTGTCCAGGAAATGAATAGAAGTTCAGCCTCTCGGCTTCTCTCTTCGCTTTAGTCTAACCCCTATTGATACACCAAGAAACCGAAAGAGTTAGTCAAAGGGGGTACAGCCCCTTTGAACCAAGACACAACTTTATCAGGAGGGTAAAGATCATAATAATTAAAGGTAAATACTAGGGTGGGCCTAAAAGCAGCCATCCCCTTAGAAAGCGTTAAAGCTCAAGTATATTCGACACCCTTCTTATCCTGATCACCAAATCTTATCCCCCTAAGTATACTGGACCTTCCCATGCCTACATGGGAGCGACTATGCTAATATGAGTAATAAGAGAGCCTCTGGCTCTCTCCCTGCACGCATGTATATCGGAACGGACATCCCGCCGACCATTAACGGCCCCAAACAAAGAGGGCACTGAATACTAGATTAAACAACAAGAAAAGCATTCGAGAATTAACCGTTAACCCCACACAGGTGTGCCCGTAGGGAAAGACTAAAAGAAAGAGAAGGAACTCGGCAAACACATAAAGCCTCGCCTGTTTACCAAAAACATCGCCTCTTGCAAAATTAATAAATAAGAGGTCCCGCCTGCCCTGTGACTATTAGTTTAACGGCCGCGGTATTTTGACCGTGCGAAGGTAGCGCAATCACTTGTCTTTTAAATGGAGACCTGTATGAATGGCATAACGAGGGCTTAACTGTCTCCTCTTTCCAGTCAATGAAATTGATCTTCCCGTGCAGAAGCGGGAATACAAACATAAGACGAGAAGACCCTATGGAGCTTTAGACACCAAGGCAGATCATGTTAATAACCCTAAATAAAGGATCAAACCAGATGGAACCTACCCTAATGTCTTTGGTTGGGGCGACCGCGGGGAATTGAAAAACCCCCACGTGGAATGGGAGCACCCCTCCTACAGCTAAGAGCCACAGCTCTAGTAAACAGAAATTCTGACCAGTAAGATCCGGCAATGCCGATCAACGGACCGAGTTACCCTAGGGATAACAGCGCAATCCTCTTTTAGAGCCCATATCGACAAGGGGGTTTACGACCTCGATGTTGGATCAGGACATCCTAATGGTGCAGCCGCTATTAAGGGTTCGTTTGTTCAACGATTAAAGTCCTACGTGATCTGAGTTCAGACCGGAGTAATCCAGGTCAGTTTCTATCTATGCTATGCTCTTTTCTAGTACGAAAGGACCGAGAAGAAGAGGCCCATGCTCTAGGCACGCCTCCCCCTTACCTAATGAAGGCAACTAAAGTAGGCAAAAGGGCATACCCCCCAGCCTGAGAAAAAGGCATGTTGGGGTGGCAGAGCCCGGTAATTGCAAAAGACCTAAGCCCTTTCTACAGAGGTTCAAGTCCTCTCCTTAACTATGATATCCACAGTCATTACTCACATTATCAACCCCCTGACCTTTATTGTGCCTGTTCTTCTAGCAGTCGCTTTTCTCACTCTCCTGGAGCGGAAGGTACTTGGCTATATGCAGTTGCGTAAGGGCCCTAATATTGTAGGGCCTTACGGGCTCTTACAACCTATCGCAGATGGTCTTAAACTATTTATTAAAGAGCCCGTACGCCCTTCTACAGCTTCCCCCCTGTTATTCCTTTTAGCACCCATGTTAGCTCTCACCCTGGCCCTCACCCTTTGAGCCCCTATACCCCTCCCCTATCCCGTGGTTGATCTGAATCTCGGTATTTTATTCCTTCTCGCTTTATCCAGCCTCGCGGTATACTCCATTCTTGGTTCTGGTTGGGCCTCTAATTCGAAGTACGCTCTTATCGGAGCCCTCCGTGCCGTTGCTCAAACCATCTCGTATGAGGTTAGTCTAGGACTTATTCTCCTTAATATTATTATCTTCACGGGCGGTTTTACATTACAAACATTTAACATTGCCCAGGAGAGCGTGTGGTTGATTCTCCCAGCCTGGCCCTTAGCAGCTATATGATACATCTCCACCTTGGCCGAGACAAACCGGGCACCTTTTGACCTCACCGAGGGGGAGTCCGAACTCGTTTCAGGCTTTAATGTTGAGTACGCAGGAGGCCCCTTCGCCCTCTTCTTCCTCGCAGAGTACGCAAATATCCTGCTTATGAACACACTGTCCGCTACACTCTTTTTGGGTGCCTCCCACATCCCGTCAATTCCAGAACTAACCGCCATTAATCTCATAACCAAAGCAGCCCTTCTCTCGGTTGTTTTTCTATGGGTCCGTGCCTCCTACCCCCGGTTTCGGTATGACCAGCTCATGCACTTAATCTGGAAAAACTTCCTTCCCCTTACACTGGCATTAGTTATTTGACATCTCGCCCTCCCTATCGCCTTTGCTGGTTTACCCCCGCAAGTTTAAACACGGGGCCGTGCCTGAAGTAAAGGGCCACTTTGATAGAGTGAACTATGGGGGTTAAAGTCCCCCCAGCTCCTTAGAAAGAAGGGGTTTGAACCCTACCTGGAGAGATCAAAACTCTCAGTGCTTCCACTACACCACTTCCTAGTAAAGTCAGCTAATTAAGCTTTTGGGCCCATACCCCAAACATGTTGGTTAAACTCCTTCCTTTGCTAATGAACCCGTACATCTTAGCCACCCTACTCTTTGGTTTAGGCCTAGGGACCACAATCACCTTTGCCAGCTCCCACTGACTACTCGCTTGAATGGGCCTTGAAATGAACACCCTCGCTATTGTTCCATTAATAGCACAACATCACCACCCCCGTGCGGTCGAGGCCACTACTAAGTACTTCTTGACACAAGCCACCGGGGCTGCCATGCTTCTGTTTGCGAGCACCACTAATGCCTGAATAACCGGGCAGTGGGATATTCAACAAATATCCCACCCACTCCCTATCACCCTTATTACCCTAGCCCTAGCCCTAAAAATTGGTCTCGCCCCAGTTCATGCATGACTACCCGAGGTTCTCCAAGGATTAGATCTTACCACAGGACTAATCTTGTCCACCTGACAAAAGTTGGCACCCTTTGCCCTTCTTCTACAGATTCAGCCCGTCAACTCTTCCCTTCTTATTGCCCTCGGGATTACCTCCACCTTAGTTGGAGGTTGGGGAGGCTTAAATCAAACCCAACTCCGAAAGATTCTTGCCTACTCCTCCATCGGCCACCTTGGCTGGATAGTTCTCGTTGTACAATTTTCCCCCTCCTTAACACTTCTCACCCTTCTGACATATTTTATTATGACCTTCTCAACTTTCCTTGTATTTAAACTAAATAGCTCGACCACTGTAAATGCCCTAGCCACTTCCTGGGCAAAAGCCCCCGCCCTGACATCCCTCGCACCTCTTGTCCTTCTCTCTTTGGGTGGTCTTCCCCCTCTTACAGGCTTTATGCCAAAATGACTAATCCTACAAGAACTTACCAAACACGATTTAGCCCCCGCTGCAACACTCGCTGCACTGACCGCCCTTCTTAGCCTTTACTTCTACCTACGCCTCTCCTATGCAATAACACTAACCATGTCCCCGAATAGCACCAGTGGTTTAGCCCCTTGGCGCTTTCCGTCCTCGCAGCTAACCTTACCCGTTGCTACCTCAACCGCCGCGACTCTGCTACTACTGCCTTTAACTCCAGCTGCAGTGGCGCTCCTCACCATCTAAGGGGCTTAGGCTAACACAAGACCAAGGGCCTTCAAAGCCCTAAGCGGGAGTGAGAATCTCCCAGCCCCTGATAAGGCTTGCGGGATACTACCCCACATCTCCTGCATGCAAAACAGGTACTTTAATTAAGCTAAAGCCTTTCTAGGTCGGCAGGCCTCGATCCTGCAAATTCTTAGTTAACAGCTAAGCGCTCAAACCAGCGGGCATCAACCTACTTTCCCCCGCCTTGTCAACCGTTAAGAAGGCGGGGGAAAGCCCTAGCAGGGGTTAGTCTGCCTCTTAAGATTTGCAATCTTATATGTTAAACACCTTAGGGCTTGGTAAGAAGAGGACTCAAACCTCTGTCTATGGGACTACAATCCACCGCTTAAAAGCTCAGCCATCCTACCTGTGGCCATCACACGCTGATTTTTCTCGACTAATCACAAAGACATTGGCACCCTTTATCTAGTATTTGGTGCATGAGCCGGAATAGTAGGCACAGCTCTAAGCCTTCTCATTCGGGCGGAGCTAAGCCAACCCGGTGCCCTCTTAGGAGACGACCAAATTTACAACGTAATTGTCACAGCGCATGCGTTCGTAATAATCTTCTTTATAGTAATACCAATCATGATTGGGGGCTTCGGAAACTGGCTTATTCCATTAATGATCGGAGCCCCCTACAAAGCAACCCCCCGAATAAACAATATGAGCTTTTGACTTCTTCCCCCCGCTTTCCTACTTCTTCTTGCTTCTTCTGGGGTAGAGGCCGGGGCTGGAACGGGGTGAACAGTTTACCCCCCTCTTTCGGGCAATTTAGCCCATGCAGGGGCCTCTGTTGATTTAACAATCTTTTCTCTTCACTTAGCGGGAATCTCTTCGATTCTTGGAGCAATTAACTTTATTACAACTATTATTAACATGAAACCTCCTGCCATCTCTCAATACCAGACACCCCTCTTTGTTTGATCTGTCCTTATTACAGCCGTTCTCCTACTCCTCTCCCTCCCCGTACTTGCAGCTGGTATCACAATACTTCTAACGGATCGTAATCTTAATACCACTTTTTTCGATCCTGCTGGCGGAGGAGATCCAATCCTTTATCAACATTTATTCTGATTCTTTGGTCACCCTGAGGTATATATTCTTATTCTCCCCGGCTTTGGAATGATCTCCCACATTGTTGCCTATTACTCAGGTAAGAAAGAACCTTTCGGCTATATAGGCATGGTGTGAGCAATGATGGCCATCGGTCTTCTAGGATTCATCGTGTGGGCCCATCACATGTTTACAGTAGGGATGGATGTAGACACTCGTGCTTACTTTACCTCTGCTACCATAATTATTGCGATTCCCACAGGCGTTAAAGTCTTTAGCTGGCTCGCAACCCTTCACGGGGGCTCCATCAAGTGGGAGACCCCGCTTCTATGGGCACTAGGATTTATTTTCCTCTTTACAGTGGGCGGCCTGACGGGTATTATTCTCGCCAACTCCTCTCTCGATATTGTGCTTCATGATACTTATTACGTAGTTGCTCACTTCCACTACGTCCTCTCCATAGGAGCTGTTTTCGCCATTGTTGCCGGCTTCGTGCACTGATTCCCCTTATTCTCAGGGTACACCCTTCATAGCACTTGAACAAAAATCCACTTCGGAGTAATGTTTGCCGGTGTTAACCTAACCTTCTTCCCCCAACACTTCCTAGGTCTCGCAGGCATGCCTCGGCGATACTCCGATTACCCGGATGCCTATACTTTATGAAATACCGTCTCCTCAATCGGATCTCTCATCTCTTTAGTAGCAGTTATTATGTTCCTATTCATTATTTGAGAAGCATTTGCCGCTAAGCGAGAAGTTCTAGCAGTAGAGCTCACCACAACAAATGTAGAGTGACTACATGGCTGCCCTCCCCCTTACCACACTTTCGAGGAGCCTGCATTTGTTCAAGTTCAATCAAACTAACGAGAAAGGGAGGAGTCGAACCCCCATGTGTTGGTTTCAAGCCAACCACATAACCGCTCTGTCACTTTCTTCATAAGACACTAGTAAAAAGGATATTACACCACCTTGTCGAGGTGGAATCGTGGGTTAAASCCCCGCGTGTCTTGGCCCCCCCCAATGGCCCATCCCTCACAGCTAGGATTTCAAGATGCAGCTTCACCTGTAATAGAAGAACTTCTTCATTTTCACGACCACGCCTTAATAATCGTTTTCTTAATTAGCACTTTGGTGCTTTACATTATTGTGGCTATAGTTTCCACCAAATTAACCAACAAGTATATTCTAGACTCCCAGGAAATTGAAATTATTTGAACCGTCCTCCCAGCAATTATTTTAATCCTTATCGCACTACCCTCTCTCCGCATTCTTTACCTTATAGATGAAATTAATAACCCCCTTCTTACTATTAAAGCCGTCGGCCATCAATGATATTGAAGCTACGAGTACACCGACTACGAGGACCTCGGATTTGACGCATACATGATCCCAACACAAGATCTCACCCCCGGTCAGTTCCGTCTCCTAGAGGCAGATCACCGCATGGTGATCCCCGTAGAATCCCCCATTCGGGTATTAGTTTCCGCTGATGATGTCCTCCACTCGTGGGCAGTCCCAGCCCTGGGTATTAAAATAGACGCGGTCCCAGGCCGCTTAAATCAAACAGCTTTTATTGCATCCCGACCGGGGGTTTTCTATGGCCAATGCTCTGAGATTTGCGGAGCAAATCACAGCTTTATGCCTATTGTAGTTGAAGCAGTTCCTCTAGAACACTTCGAAAACTGATCATCCCGAATACTTGAAGACGCCTCGCTAAGAAGCTAAATAGGGCCTAGCGTTAGCCTTTTAAGCTAAAGATTGGTGCCTCCCAACCACCCCTAGCGATATGCCTCAACTCAACCCCGCGCCTTGATTTGCAATCCTAGTCTTCTCGTGATTAATTTTTTTGACCGTTATCCCCGCTAAAGTATTGGCTCACACTTTCCCCAATGAACCAACGCTTCAAAGCACTGAGAAGCCCAAGACAGAACCCTGAACCTGACCATGACACTAAGCTTCTTTGATCAATTTATGAGCCCCACATACCTGGGTATTCCTTTAATAGCCCTTGCTCTCACCCTTCCCTGAATCTTATTCCCCACCCCGACAGCCCGATGATTAAATAACCGCTTCCTCGCTCTCCAGGGCTGATTCATTAACCGCTTTACGCAGCAGCTTCTCTTACCCTTAAGCCTCGGAGGACATAAGTGAGCTGCTCTCTTAACCTCTTTAATGATCTTTTTGATTACTCTTAATATACTAGGCCTTCTCCCATACACCTTTACACCCACTACCCAACTCTCCCTAAATCTAGGCCTTGCAACCCCCCTCTGACTTGCAACAGTAATTATTGGAATACGAAACCAACCGACCCACGCCTTAGGCCATCTTCTACCCGAAGGCACACCAGGCCCCCTTATCCCCGTCCTTATTATCATCGAAACAATTAGCCTATTTATTCGCCCCCTTGCCCTAGGCGTCCGGCTAACAGCCAATCTGACCGCTGGCCATCTTTTGATTCAACTAATCGCAACAGCTGCCTTCGTCCTTCTTCCTTTAATACCTACTGTAGCGCTCCTGACGTCCACGGTTCTTGTTCTTCTGACTCTTTTAGAGATCGCCGTAGCTATGATTCAGGCCTACGTATTTGTTCTCCTTTTAACACTCTACCTACAAGAAAACGTCTAATGGCCCATCAAGCACACCCCTACCATATAGTTGACCCCAGCCCTTGGCCATTAACAGGCGCAGTCGCTGCCCTGCTAATGACATCAGGTCTCGCGACCTGGTTCCACTTCCAGTCTACCACCTTAATAACGCTTGGAATAGCCCTTCTTCTTCTTACTATATTCCAATGATGACGTGATATCGTACGGGAAGGCACCTTCCAAGGACACCATACGCCCCCTGTCCAAAAGGGCCTTCGCTATGGTATAATTCTTTTCATTACCTCAGAAGTTTTCTTCTTTCTCGGATTCTTCTGGGCTTTTTACCACGCAAGTCTTGCACCTACCCCTGAACTAGGGGGGTGCTGGCCACCCACGGGCATCACCGCACTTGACCCCTTTGAAGTTCCCCTGCTTAATACAGCAGTCCTTCTTGCCTCTGGAGTAACGGTTACCTGAGCTCACCACAGTATTATGGAGGGGGAACGAAAGCAAGCTATTCAGTCCCTTACACTAACCATTCTCCTTGGATTCTACTTTACCTTCCTTCAAGGCCTAGAGTACTACGAAGCTCCTTTTACGATTGCAGACGGTGTTTATGGCTCCACCTTCTTTGTAGCTACCGGCTTCCATGGCCTACATGTGATTATAGGCTCCACCTTCCTGGCCGTCTGCCTTCTCCGTCAAATTCGATACCATTTTACATCTGAACATCACTTCGGATTTGAGGCAGCCGCCTGGTACTGACACTTCGTCGACGTTGTCTGATTATTCCTATACATCTCCATCTACTGATGAGGATCTTAATCTTTCTAGTACTAAAGTTAGTATAAGTGACTTCCAATCACCCGGTCTTGGTTAAAATCCAAGGAAAGATAATGAACCTAGTTACAACTGTGATTACCATTACCGCAGCCCTCTCCGTCATTCTGGCCATTGTGTCTTTCTGACTCCCCCAGATAACCCCTGACCATGAAAAGCTTTCACCTTACGAGTGCGGCTTCGACCCCCTAGGGTCGGCCCGCCTCCCCTTTTCACTGCGATTTTTTCTAGTAGCAATCCTCTTCCTTCTATTTGACTTAGAGATCGCCCTTCTACTCCCACTACCTTGAGGGGACCAATTAGCCTCACCCTTGTTAACGTTCCTATGGGCTGCACTCGTCTTAGCTCTTCTTACCTTGGGATTAATTTATGAGTGACTCCAGGGGGGCCTAGAGTGAGCTGAATAGGCAGTTAGTTTAAGAAAAACCTTTGATTTCGGCTCAAAAACTTGTGGTTAAAGTCCATAATTGCCTAATGACCCCTGTTCACTTTGCCTTCTCATCGGCTTTCATATTAGGATTAACTGGCCTAGCCTTTCATCGTACCCACCTTCTTTCCGCCCTTCTCTGCCTGGAAGGAATAATGCTTTCTTTGTTTATTGCTCTCTCCTTATGAACCCTCCAGCTCGGGTCTACAAGTTTTTCCGCAGCCCCAATGCTCTTATTGGCATTCTCGGCTTGTGAAGCAAGTGCCGGCCTCGCCCTCTTAGTAGCAACTGCGCGAACTCACGGTACCGACCACCTACAAAGCTTGAACCTCCTACAATGCTAAAAATCTTAATCCCCACTCTTATGCTTATTCCTACTGCCTGGGCAGTGAAACCCAAATGGTTGTGACCCACAACTCTCACCCAGAGCCTTATCATTGCCCTCCTTAGTCTAGCCTGACTTGTTAACATGTCGGAAACAGGCTGGTCTAGCCTTAATGGGTATATAGCAACAGACCCTCTATCTACACCCCTCTTGGTCCTTACCTGCTGACTTCTCCCGCTTATAATTATTGCCAGTCAGAATCACACCACACTTGAGCCTCTTAACCGTCAACGTATATATATCACCCTACTAACATCCCTTCAGATCTTCCTAATTATGGCTTTTGGAGCAACCGAGATCATTATATTTTATGTTATATTTGAGGCTACTTTAATTCCAACGCTAATTATTATTACCCGTTGAGGTAATCAGACCGAGCGGTTGAACGCGGGCATTTATTTTCTTTTCTACACCCTTGCCGGGTCTCTCCCATTACTAGTTGCACTTCTTCTTCTCCAGAACAGTGCTGGCACCCTTTCGTTATTAACACTTCAGTACTCAGACCCTGTCCAACTCACATCCTACGCGGATAAGCTATGGTGAGCTGGTTGCCTTCTTGCATTTCTAGTAAAGATACCATTGTACGGCGTACACCTCTGGCTACCTAAAGCACATGTTGAAGCCCCAGTTGCAGGTTCAATAATTCTTGCTGCCGTACTTTTAAAACTGGGGGGTTACGGCATGATACGAATGGTTGTTATACTAGACCCCCTCACCCAACAGTTGAGCTACCCATTTATCGTTTTTGCCCTTTGAGGTGTAATCATAACTGGCTCAATTTGCCTACGTCAAACAGATTTAAAATCGCTCATCGCTTACTCCTCCGTAAGCCATATGGGCCTAGTTATTGGGGGTATTCTTATTCAGACCCCTTGAGGTTTCAGTGGGGCCCTAATCCTTATAATTGCCCACGGCCTTGCATCCTCGGCACTCTTCTGCCTTGCCAATACAAGCTACGAACGAACGCATAGCCGGACAATGCTTTTAGCCCGAGGCCTACAAATGGTCCTTCCCCTAATAACTACTTGATGGTTCATTGCAAGTCTTGCCAACCTGGCACTCCCCCCGCTACCGAATCTTATGGGGGAGATTATAATTATTTCTTCCCTATTTAACTGGTCCTGGTGGACCCTGGTATTAACGGGAGCTGGGACCCTTATTACTGCGAGTTACTCTTTGTACATGTTTCTTATAACTCAGCGGGGCCCCCTCCCAGCACACATCATAGCACTAGAGCCCTCCCATACACGAGAACATCTCCTCATAGCCCTTCACATCATTCCCCTTCTCCTGCTTATTCTGAAACCTGAACTAATCTGGGGGTGAGCCGCATGTAGATATAGTTTAAAGAAAATACTAGATTGTGATTCTAGGGACAGGGGTTAAATCCCCCTTATCCACCGAGAGAGGCTCGCCAGCAACGAAGACTGCTAATCTCCGCGACCTTGGTTGAACTCCAGGGCTCACTCGAACCGCTTCTGAAGGATAACAGCTCATCCATTGGTCTTAGGAACCAAAAACTCTTGGTGCAAATCCAAGTAGTAGCTATGCACCCCACTTCACTTATAATAACCTCGAGCTTAATCATTATTTTTGCGCTATTGGCTTACCCCGTACTCTCAACCCTCTCCCCACACACCCAGCCCCCTAGCTGGGCTGTTTCACACGTTAAGACAGCAGTCAAGCTTGCCTTCTTTGTTAGCCTCCTCCCGCTATTTCTGTTCTTTAACGAAGGCGCGGAAACGATTGTCACCTCATGAAGCTGAATAAACACAACCTGTTTTGATATTAATATTAGCCTTAAGTTCGATCATTACTCGATTATTTTTACCCCTATTGCACTTTATGTTACCTGGTCTATCCTCGAGTTCGCATCATGATATATGCACGCAGATCCCAATATGGCCCGGTTCTTCAAGTATCTTTTAATTTTTCTCATTGCTATAGTTATCCTAGTTACAGCCAATAATATATTCCAGCTATTTATCGGGTGGGAGGGCGTTGGCATTATATCGTTTCTTCTTATCGGTTGATGGTACGGCCGAGCCGATGCTAACACCGCCGCTCTTCAAGCCGTTGTGTACAACCGTGTAGGAGATATTGGACTAATCTTTGCCATGGCCTGAATGGCCATAAATCTCAACTCGTGAGAAATGCAGCAGATCTTTGCGGCCTCTAATGACCATGACCTCACTTTTCCTCTCTTAGGGCTAATCGTTGCCGCCACCGGCAAATCCGCGCAGTTTGGGCTCCATCCTTGGCTCCCCTCTGCCATGGAAGGTCCTACGCCGGTCTCTGCCCTACTACATTCTAGTACTATAGTTGTTGCCGGAATTTTTTTGCTAGTCCGCATAAGTCCGCTTCTGGAAGGAAACCAAACCGCCTTAACTACCTGCCTCTGCCTAGGAGCCCTAACCACCCTATTTACAGCCACATGCGCCCTGACCCAGAATGACATTAAGAAAATCGTTGCCTTCTCAACATCCAGCCAACTGGGACTCATGATAGTAACCATTGGGCTTAATCAACCTCAACTCGCCTTCCTGCATATTTGCACGCATGCCTTTTTTAAGGCAATGCTTTTCCTCTGCTCCGGCTCAGTTATTCATAGTTTGAATGACGAGCAGGATATCCGCAAAATGGGGGGCATACATCATCTCACCCCCTTCACCTCTTCTTGCCTTACAATCGGTAGTCTCGCCCTTACCGGCACCCCCTTTCTTGCAGGTTTCTTCTCAAAAGACGCAATTATTGAGGCCCTCAACACATCGCACCTAAACGCCTGAGCCCTAGTTCTTACCCTCCTGGCCACCTCTTTTACAGCAATCTATAGTCTTCGGGTTGTCTTTTTTGTGTCTATGGGTCACCCCCGATTTAACTCATTCTCCCCAATTAACGAGAACAACCCTGCAGTTATTAACCCAATCAAACGACTTGCATGAGGAAGCATTGTTGCTGGCCTTCTAATTACCTCAAGCATTATCCCCCTTAAGACCCCTATCATAACCATACCCCCACTTCTTAAACTAGCCGCCCTCCTCGTCACAGTTATTGGTCTACTCCTCGCCCTCGAGCTAGCCTCACTAACAAACAAGCAGTACCAGGCGACACCGCTCCTGCCTCTTCACCACTTCTCTAATATGCTTGGGTTCTTCCCTGCTATTGTCCACCGTTTTACTCCCAAACTTAACCTCATCCTCGGGCAAACAATCGCCAGTCAAATACTGGACCAGACCTGAATCGAGAAAGTAGGCCCTAAGGCCCTAGCCTCTTCTAACCTCCCCCTCGTAACTACGATTAGTAACACGCAACAAGGTTTAATTAAAACTTACCTTGCTTTATTCCTTCTCTCCCTTACCCTTGCCCTTCTTGTCGTAACCTATTAAACCGCCCGCAGTGTCCCCCGACTTAGCCCTCGAGTTAACTCTAACACAACAAATAGTGTGAGTAATAACACTCACGCACTAATTACTAGTATGCCCCCACCTGATGAGTATATTATAGCCACTCCCCCAATATCCCCTCGGAATATGGAAAATTCCCCAAGTTCATCAGCTGGGACTCAAGACGACTCATACCAGCCCCCTCATACCGCACTTGAAGCCAGGCAAACCCCTGCAACATAAAGAACCATATAGGCCACCACTGGGCGGCTCCCCAACCCTTCCGGGAATGGTTCAGCAGCTAACGCTGCTGAATAAGCAAATACGACAAGTATACCCCCCAAGTAAATTAAAAATAGGACTAGTGATAAGAACGGACCCCCATGGCCCACCAAGACACCACACCCCATGCCCGCTACAACTACTAACCCTAGGGCAGCAAAATACGGGGATGGGTTGGAAGCAACAGCCACTAAGCCTAGCACTAGCCCCAATAAAAACAGACACATAAGATAAGTCATAATTCCTGCCAGGATTTTAACCAGGACTAATGGCTTGAAAAACCACCGTTGTTATTCAACTACAAGAACTCTTAATGGCAAGCCTACGAAAAACCCACCCACTACTAAAAATCGCAAACAATGCACTGGTTGACCTGCCAGCCCCCTCTAATATTTCGGTATGATGAAACTTTGGTTCCTTACTCGGCCTCTGCTTAGTAATTCAGATTCTCACAGGGCTCTTTCTCGCCATACACTATACGTCCGATATCGCAACTGCCTTCTCTTCGGTTGGCCACATCTGCCGGGACGTAAATTACGGGTGGCTTATCCGTAATCTCCATGCCAATGGCGCATCTTTCTTTTTCATCTGCATCTACATGCACATCGGCCGTGGCTTATATTACGGCTCCTACCTCTACAAAGAGACATGAAACATCGGAGTTGTTCTACTTCTCCTTGTAATGATAACAGCCTTTGTCGGCTACGTCCTACCATGGGGACAAATGTCATTTTGAGGGGCTACCGTTATTACCAACCTTCTCTCTGCAGTACCGTACATTGGTAATTCTCTTGTTCAGTGGATCTGAGGGGGCTTCTCCGTCGATAACGCCACACTAACCCGGTTTTTTGCTTTCCACTTCCTCTTCCCCTTTGTTATTGCCGGCGCTACTATGGTCCACCTCCTCTTCCTCCACCAGACTGGCTCGAATAACCCCCTTGGCTTAAATTCAGACGCCGATAAGATTTCTTTCCACCCCTATTTCTCGTATAAAGATCTCCTCGGCTTTGCAGCTTTAGTCATTGGTCTCACAGCCCTTGCACTATTTTCACCAAATCTCCTGGGAGACCCTGACAACTTCACCCCTGCTAATCCCCTGGTCACCCCACCACATATTAAGCCTGAGTGATATTTCCTATTTGCCTATGCAATCCTTCGGTCCATCCCGAATAAGTTAGGCGGAGTCCTAGCACTGCTTGCCTCTATCCTTATCCTTATAGTTGTCCCCATCCTCCACACCTCTAAGCAACGTGGCCTCACCTTTCGACCAGTCACGCAATTCCTATTTTGAACCCTTATCGCAGACGTCGCCATCCTAACATGAATCGGCGGCATGCCTGTAGAGCACCCGTACATTATTATTGGCCAGGTTGCATCCTTCCTATATTTCTTCCTCTTCCTGGTCCTTTCCCCTTTAGCCGGATGAGTCGAAAATAAAGCCCTTGGATGATCATGCACTAGTAGCTCAGCGCGAGAGCGTCGGTCTTGTAAACCGGATGTCGGAGGTTAGATTCCCCCCTACTGCTCAAAGAAAGGAGATTCTAACTCCTACCCCTAACTCCCAAAGCTAGGATTCTAAGCTAAACTATTCTTTGCGCGTATGTACCTATACAGAGTATGTACAATATATGCATATATGTATTATCACCATTAATTTATTTTAACCATTTCAATGGCATTCCAGGACATATATGTATTATCACCATATCTAGGATTAAACCATTCATACATCACCAAATTAAGAAGATATATACAAAGCAAGTAGTAGATAACTCAATATAAACGAATTCAAGGACAGGCGAGATTTAAGACCGAACACAATTAAATCATGATGTCAAGTTATACGTTTCCCAACATCCCGTCAAATCAGAGAAAGCGATGTAGTAAGAACCGACCATCAGTTGATTTCTATATTGCTAACGGTTATTGAAGGTGAGGGACAAGTATTCGTGGGGGTTTCACAGAGTGAATTATTCCTGGCATTTGGTTCCTACTTCAGGGCCATTGATTGATATTACTCCCCGCACTTTCATCGACGCTTACATAAGTTAATGTTCGGGTACATAAGCGAGATGACCCAGCATGCCGAGCGTTCACTCCATCGTGCAAGGGGTTTCCTTTTTTTTTTTTCCTTTCAATTGACATTACAGAGCGCACACGGTATTAACTAACAAGGGTGAGCATTTAGCGAATTAAGCTCACCGTAAATAGCATGAGAGTTGAAAAGACTTTACATAAGCATTGCATAATTGATTTCAAGAGCATAAATAGTGCTTGTTCACTCGAGAGATACCTAATATGACCCCTGGTTTTTGCGCGTAAAACCCCCCCTACCCCCCTAAGCTCGAGAGATTACTAAGACTCCTGAAAACCCCCGGAAACAGGAAAACCTCTAGTAGCTTATATTGGGCCTAAAATGCGCTTATTTACACTATTAAAACAATGCGTAT